CCAATCAAAAACCCTTCAATTCTCAAATCAAAAGAGAATAGAATAAATCATACTTTCATACAATATCTTAATTGAATTATATGTAATGATCAATAAATTAAGTTTAATTCTATGTCGGCATGTATAAAAATTCTAGTAATCTATTTTATATATATTTACACTGGAGTTGACGAACAACCAGTACTACTATTAGTGTTTATTAGTGTCGACTAGAAATGGGGCGTGGCCAAGTGGTAAGGCAACGGGTTTTGGTCCCGCTATTCGGAGGTTCGAATCCTTCCGTCCCAGAGCATACCTGACCCATGATCATTTTCTTTTTTTTTTTTTTAATAGATAATAAAATATCTATCTATATCATAATAAAATATATCAAAATAAAGATTGTCTTTTCCAACAGTCTTCCGTTTAAGAGTATAATATTGGTATAGAATTGGTAGAGAATGTTATTCTTGTTTCTTTTTGTTTTAATATGAAATCTGAATCATATCTTTTTCACAAATTGAATCTAGTTCAAATAACACGCATATTAAATTTAATCTATTTGTGATTTGTAAAATATTACTATTTTTCAATATGAAAGATGAAAAAATAACAACCCAAATCTTCACTCTTTCCTTACATCAGTCTTTTTTTTATCTATCTTTTTTTTAGTAATCATTGAGGGGTTAATCCAATATGGATTTATCTCTCTCTTATGATGATAAAATGATGATAAAAAGCTAATGTCTTTACTCTAAAACCTTATGCAAAATTAAAATAATGATATCAGGTAGTAAATTATTCAATCATTTTAAATGATTGCTTATGAGTTCTTGGTACTCGAAGAAGTGTTAAATTGTTGAATTTATCCTATCATGAAGATAGGGATTCAAAATAACTTGTTTATTCGTGTTTATTTATTCGTGTTATGTTAGTTATAATTATAAATAATAAAAAACAATAAAAATAATTATAAAGAATAAAAAATGGGGTCAAATTGATTGAATTCTTGCGGAGACTTCTTCATAAATTATCCATTCTTGATATATAAAAAAAGTATAGATTACTATGTACCGACCGAACCGATGATTATTCATGATTCCATAATCGAATCAATTACATACTGGTTCCAAACCGAAGGAATGTTATGGTAAAACTTCGTTTAAAACGATGTGGTAGAAAGCAACGTGCGACTTGAAGGACATGATCAGCTGTGGATTCTTACATCCACCATTTTTTTATATTTTATATAGGAATGAAAGTGCTCTTGGCTCGACATCATTTGTTCTGTTCCACTGGAACTCTCATTTTTTGAGTGTTGTGATGTAATATAGTACACGATGGAGCTCGAGTAGAAAGTATTGATTCTCAAGGGCAAGAATCTAAGGTTAGTATCGATCAATAAATTGTAACAACTTCGTAAGTATATTTTCGAGATATAAATCTAAAGTATCCAATTCGAGAAAATTGAAAAGTCAAATTTGTTGAAATTGGTAAAACTCTTTCGATCAAATCAAAAGTAAAGTGTAGGAATCAACCATTCGTATGATTCTTTGATAGAAATAAATCCCAAAAATGGTATGTTGCTGCCATTTTGAAACGATTTAAAGATCACCGAAGTAATGTCTAAACCCAATGATTCAAGGCAAAGATAAAGATCCTGGAACAAGTAAATACCCTTTTCAATTGTCTCAACAACTAGATCAGAATGAAGAATAAAAATAGATTCTAAAGGAGACAGACAAAAAGGGGTTAGAGACCACTCAATAAATGAAATACCTAAAAGGTTTTTTTGAGTTATTTTAGAATTATTCAACTTGAGTTATGAGGGTGCAAATTTCAAATACCATTTTTGGTTGGGAAAAATAAGAAAAAAAGTACTTAAATCAATAATCTAATTAATTTGATGATTTTATGGATATATTTTATATTCGAATTCTATATATAGACATCATCATAATTTCGAATTTTCTCGAGCCGTACGAGGATAAAACTTCTTATACGTTTCTAGGGGGGGGTATTGTTCATCTATCCCAATGAGCCATTTATCGAATCGTTGCAATTGATGTTCGATCCCGACGAGAGGGAAGAGATCTTCGTAAAGTGGGTTTTTATGATCCGATAAAGAATCAAATCTATTTAAATGTTCCTGCTATTCTATATTTCCTTGAAAAAGGCGCTCAACCTACAGGAACAGTTCATGATATTTCAAAAAAGGCGGGAGTTTTTACGGAACTTCGGCTTAATCAACAAACAAAATAAAATTAATGAAATATAAAAAAAGAAGATGCGGATGATTTGTATATAGCTTTGTATAACCTTTTAGTTTCTTTGCTATTTCCTCTTTTTTTATATTCATATCATACTTAATTTATTATTGTTACTGTAGAGTAGAATGTTGTCTTTTATAACGACAAAAATCTATTTGATTTCTATCAAATTTGATTTATATCAATAAAATAGATAGAAAAAGATCAAGTGAATAAATAATAAATGAAGTATCGGGTTTATAAATATAAAATTTTCAGATTACTCTTAATGAGGTGGTTTTCGGTGGAACTCTAGAACAAATAAAAAACACAAAGGATTAAACTTGTTTATTTGACTTTTGACTAAACCTCATTTTTTTTCTACTTTTCCCCCTATCTTCCTTAATTTCTTCTTCCCCCAATATTGTATATAAATATTATATATGTAGTGCCAATCCAACAAAAGTCCTTAGTTTTTTTTATTAAAATCGATTGAAATTGGAATTATTATATTAGTTCTATTTCTAATTTGTTTTCTCTTTTGTATTCTTTTCTCAACATTCATATTGACAACAGTGTATCAAATAAATATAATCCGATCGTGGATAAAAGGATCCATTTATATCTCCGTCCCATAGATTTATTTCAGTCAAACAATGGTCTCTTGGATTTTATGTGATACAAGAAGTCTTTTTTGATTAAGATTAAAACAATAAAAATCTATATACTAATTAATTAAATATACTAATTAATCAATAACATAAGAGACAAGGGGCGTTCTATAAATATTTTACTTTAATTCCTATAATCCCTATTTTTATCTGATAATTTTTTGCATTTTCATCGGATCTGTTCATTTTTATTATGTTCAGAATATAATCAATTATAAATTAAAAAATTTTTGCTATTTTAATGTTTTGATTGGTTTTGATTGCGTTGTGCAATTCCATTTTTTTTTTAATTTATTGGGATTCCGATTGTATCTACACATTCTAATTATTTTATTTGGGTTGCTAACTCAACGGTAGAGTACTCGGCTTTTAAGTGCGGCTAGCATCTTTTACACATTTGTATGAAGCAACAAATTCATCCATACCAGCGGCAGAGTTTGTAAGACCACGACTGATCCTGAAAGGAATGAATGGAAAAAGCAGCATGTCGTATCGATGGATAATTCTGAGAATAGTTCATTCTTAACGAATAGGTCCAAACCTTTATTTTAATTATTTTAATTCTTGACGTGTAATAAAATAAAAAAGAAATTTGGTCGAGGGAATAAATGGGTAGAGCCTAACTATGGTTCCAATTATAGGGAAACAAAAAGTAATGAGCTTCTGTTCTTAATTTTTGACTGATTGCCCGATCTAATTAGACGTTAAAAATATATTAGTGCTTAATGCGGGAAAGACTTTTCCCATGAGTGGATTAAAAATTTCTTATGAGTCCTAATTATTAACTATTACCCATTATAGGGTAGAGATAAATGTGTAGAAGAAGGCAGTATATTGATAAAGATTTTTTTTTCAAAATCAAAAGAGCGATTGGATTGAAAAAATAAAGGACTTCGAACCATCTTGTTACCCTAGAATGAACATAAATCAATTAGATGTAAAAAGAGAGGTTAGAGAGTCTGTTGATGAGTCTTACTTGTTTCCGAGGTATCTATTCTTTTCTTATCGTACTATAATACCTTGTTTTGACTGTATCGTACTATGTATCATTTGATAACCCAATAAATCACCTATTTCTTTTCTGGTTCAAATCTAATTTAAAATGGAAGAATTTCAAGGATATTTCGAACTAGATGGATATCAGCAACATGACTTCCTATACCCACTTATCTTTCGGGAGTATATTTATGCACTTGCTCATGATCATGGTTTAAATAGATCCGTTTTGTTGGATAATGTAGGTTATGACAATAAATCTAGTTTACTAATTATAAAACGTTTAATTAGTCGAATGTATCAACAGAATCATTTGATTATTTCCGCTAATGATTCTAACCAAAATAAATTTTTTGGGTACAACAAAAATTTGTATTCTCAAATAATATCGGAGGGATTTGCAGTCATTGTGGAAATTCCGTTTTCCCTACGATCAGTATCTTCCTTAGAAGCGACAGAAACAGAAATTGTAAAATCTTATAATTTACGATCACTTCATTCACTATTTCCTTTTTTAGAGGACAAATTCCCACATTTAAATTATGTATCAGATGTACTAATACCCTACCCCATTCATCTGGAAATCTTGGTTCAAACCCTTCGCTATTGGGTGAAAGATCCCTCTTCTTTGCATTTATTACGACTCTTTCTTCACGAGTATTATAATTATAATAGGAATAGTCTTATTACTCCAAATAAATTTATTTTTTCAAAAAGTAATCCACGATTATTCTTGCTCCTATATAATTCTCATGTATGTGAATATGAATCCATCTTCCTTTTTCTTCGTAATCAATCTTCTCATTTACGATTAACCTCTTATGGGATCTTTTTTGAGCAAATTCATTTCTATGAAAAGATAAAATATCCGGTAGAAAATGATTTTACGGTCGCCATCTTATGGTTCTTCAAGGATCCTTTTATGCATTATGTTAGATATCAAGGAAAATCAATTCTGGCTTCGAAAGATACCCCTCTTTTGATGAATAAGTGGAAATATTATCTTGTCAATTTATGGCAATGTCATTCTTATGTTTGGTCTCAACCAGGAAGGATTTATATAAACCAATTATCCAAGCATTCCCTTTATTTTTTGGGTTATTTT